TTTCTATTCTAATAAATAGAGAAAAAATGTAGAACTTAGAAAAGAAAGGAAAATTTTATAGTTTTAGAGTAATTACTATTCTCAGAATCTAGTTGGACGAAAATAAAGATTTGATCTTCTTGATTGATCTGATCGTGCGATACCTTTTACTTTATTTACATTTCCTTTATTTGTTTTAATTTGTTTTCATATTGACTTTTTTTGATTTGTTTTCATTTTTACTCATTAAATTCAGTAGTCAGTAGTAGGTCCATTCACATAATATCTCAAATGAGAGGTATTCGAAGGTCACTTTTTTTTTATTAAAAAAAAAATGGATTTGATACGATTAAAAAAAAAGATCAAAATAGAAATGATTTTCTAATTTTGTTCCATACGAATTCAAAAAAAGTTTCATTTTTTGACTGAAGTTACACAGCGCCCTTCTTATTATTAGAAGAATATTGGTTTATTCAAGAGTTGGCTAATAAATCCCGTGATTCCGAATCACGGGATGGGTAGATGTTACAAATGATTAATTGATTTCTTTTTCTATCTCCCTTCCTCTCTTCTCTCTTTTTGTTAATACCGTCTATAATGATTGTTGAGTTAACAACTGTCACGTGAACTTATTCTTTTATTCCAATTGGTATTTTTTCTTCGTATCTTTCAAAGTTGAAAACTTAGGAAAGTGCTTTATAAACATATGTATAAAAAAAGAACATATTTGATTTAACTCCTTCGTCTTCATGCTTACTATAACTAGTTTTTTCGGTTTTCTACTAGCGGCTTTAACTATAACCTCAGCTTTATTTATTGGTCTGACCAAGATACGACTTATTTGAAATGAATTGACTGACTAGAGTTCATAAAAGGAAATCTTTTTGTGGTATTCATATATATATTCTATAGTTCCTTACCGCGTCAATTTCCAATTAGTAGTCGTTGAGATTCATGGGCCATGCGGATTAATATTTAGGGATAGATATTACCTCTCCTTTTTCCTTTTCCCTTTCAAACAAATTGAAATGATTGAAGTTTTTCTATTTGGAATTGTCTTAGGTCTAATTCCTATTACTTTAGCTGGATTATTTGTAACTGCATATTTACAATACAGACGTGGTGATCAGTTGGACCTTTGATTAATTAACATCTTTTTTTTGATTGACCTCCTCTTTTCTTTAATTGAAAAGGAGGTCAAATTCAGATTCCTGTTCAATTGGTCTACAGTGTCATTTTCGTCTTAACCTAACCAAGACCCGAATCACGCTCTGTAGGATTTGAACCTACGACATCGGGTTTTGGAGACCCACGTTCTACCGAACTGAACTAAGAGCGCTTTCTTATCACAATAGATAAGACTGTAAGGAAGAGTATTTTGTTTTGTAATCGCAATACATCTTGTATGTTATCATATAACACATATGATATACTAAAAAAAGATTCTGTATGCACGATTTTAATCGATTGAAATCGATCCCTCGTTACTGCTCAGAGGAGAAGTAATAGGTAGGGATGACAGGATTTGAACCCGTGACATTTTGTACCCAAAACAAACGCGCTACCAAGCTGCGCTACATCCCTTTCAATTGGTCTACTGTGTCATTGTAGAGAATCCCTGTCTTGTTTTCCAAATCCTTATTTTTTTATCCTTAGCCATATCCATTGATATATAAGTTATCTTGCCATTTCTTTTTTTTGATCTCCTATAATAAACATATAATAGATTTCTATATATAATAATAGAAGGCTTATATATCTAATATATATTATTAGATATTAATAATATTTTCTATTATTAGTTATTAATATTATTAGAAGGCTTATACATATTATATATGAAATATATGAACCCATCGGAAAAAAGAACTCAAAATGAATGTTTTGGGGGGAATGCTCAGTCGGAAAGGGATTTCGGTTTTACGAAAAGGACAATCTTATCTACCGAATCCGCGTACATTTCAATTTGAATTAGGAATTCCGTGTACAAATACAAGCGGTTCTTAACTACTTACATATACATCTGATTACATATGTATTACCATTATGCATTCCAATAAAGAAGGAGGATTTGAAATGCGAGATTTTAAAACATATCTTTCCGTGGCACCGGTACTAAGTACTCTATGGTTCGGGGCTTTAGCAGGTCTATTGATAGAGATCAATCGTTTATTCCCGGATGCGTTGACATTCCCTTTTTTTTCATTCTAGTTATTGACATGGCTAGTTATTGACATGGGAAGGGGTGAAGAAGATTACAGATAGAATCAAAAGATCTGTGACTAATCCTTCCCCTTCTCTTTTAGATAAAATAGAATTAGATCCAATTAAGTAGAATAAAGGTAGAATAAAGAAAGGAGGAAAGAGAAATAAAAAAGTAGATTCAACCTCGGCGAAATTCTGTTTCCGCATCCAATTCAATTGATAAAAAATATCATGAGAACGGAAATCTGTCGAAAACAAGAATATCATACAAGATATTTAAATGAAATACTATACTTCGAATACAATTCTATTGTAAATAGAACGAAATTAAATAGAGTTAGAAATCCTTATTTTCCTTTTTTTGTTTTTTTATTTAATATTACTTACTATATTGTGTTGTGATTGCAACGAAATTTTTCAAAATTTCGAGTTAGAGCAACTTCTATTTTTTTTCTTTCCTTTTTTCCGGAAAATAGAAGAGTTGGTTGAATCAAAAACTCAAAGGGGGTTTATGTTATGGCCAAGGGTAAAGATGCCCGTGTAACGGTTATCTTGGAATGTACCAATTGTGTTCGAAGGGGTGTTAATAAGGAATCGACGGGTATTTCCAGATATATTACTCAAAAGAATCGACACAATACGCCTAGTCGATTGGAATTGAGAAAATTCTGTTCCTATTGTTACAAACATACGATTCACGGGGAGATAAAGAAATAGATCGACTCGAGTGTCTGTCACTTTTTACAAGGAAGAATGAAAGGGGACATACCATATTATTCTATTATATAGAACAAGATTTCTATAATATAGCTTATATCTATAATAATATATAATAACTTAAATTAAATAGAAAAAAGAAATAAATAGAAAAAAAAAAAGAAAAAAAAAACCAAATCAAATCTAAATGATTTTATTTTGGATCAGATTCAAATAGTATTTTCGGGATAAGGAATAAACAAACCATGGATAAATCCAAGCGACTCTTTCTGAAATCCAAGCGATCTTTTCGTAGGCGTTTGCCCCCGATCCAATCGGGGGATCGAATTGATTATCGAAACGTGAGTTTAATTAGTCGATTTATTAGTGAACAAGGAAAAATATTATCTAGACGGGTAAATAGATTGACTTTAAAACAACAAAGATTAATTACTATTGCTATAAAACAAGCTCGTATTTTATCTTTGTTACCTTTTCTTCAGAATCTTAATAATGCGAAACAATTTCAAAGAGGCGGGTCGGCCGGCAGAACTATTGGTCTTAGAACCAGAAATAAATAAAAAAGCTTACTCCTCAATGGAATTTTAATTCCAATTCGAACTCAAACACAGATTGAGATTTTGTTCGAAAAATTCGGGAATCCAATCTTGCTTAGATTGCCGTATTGTAAGAAAAAAACAAGACTGTGAGAAGAAGCAATCTTTTTTTATTGGATATTGTACGTGTTTACTCATTTTATTTTGAGCGACTTTATCATATTCTCTTTATCATACTAATTTCTACTCTACCTTCCCGGAGTTTATTCTCCAGCAAACTCTATTTCAACTATTGGGGCGGATTCCTTACAATCTACTTATTGGACAATCTCATTGGAAATCATATAAAGACAATTCCTATTTAATATAGCTATTTGTGCAAGCATTTTACGATTAAGAAGCAATTGTCTCTTGTACAGATTGTGGATTAATATCCTATAACTATAGGATACCCAATTCTCGCGAATTACTGCATTTATCCGAGTGATCCACAAACGACGAAAATCTCTCTTTTGCCTATCTCTATCTCGATGAGACGAAACCAAAGCTCTTATTTTCTGTTCAATAATTATTCGAGTACGTCTTGAACGAGCCCCCCGAAATCCTGATGCAAATAAACGCATTTTTGTTCTACGTCTACGAGCTATATATCCTCGTCTAGTTCTGGTCATTGAATAAATGAAACTTTAATGAATAACTAATTGATTTCTGTTCTTTCGGTTATTCTTTTCCTCTTTTTTAGTTTGTTAATAACAAAACGGACTCTTCCAATGTATAAAATACAAATTCCAATGGCTTTGGCTACTATAACCTTCCCGACCACGATTTTTCTTTTTTTTATAGGCATTTCACCTCGAAATAAGAAATTGGATTGATACTAGGTATTAAAAAACATAAAACATAAAAAACGAAATAGTGGGTTCCATCGTTTCTATGGTTACGTCTTAAACGGTGAGGTACTCTCTATACACCGGAGCCCCCTTACTTTATTTAATCAATGCTATTGGGAACTTGTACAGTTCCCATTCTTTGGCTCTACCCATGAATTATCTAGTCATAGGTCTTTCACAACGAGATCTACCTATACAGTAACGGTATTTAATTATGAAGATTAGCAGAGTAGCTGACCCTCTTAGTCCGTTTTTTCAAAAGTAGAGACATAAGATTTCTGCTTTGAAAATAGAATTTACCCCGCTTAATGGATAACCATTTGTTACCAATGAGGAATTTTTTTCATCTTCAATTCAAAATTGAAATGATTGGATTTGCACCAATGGAAACCATAAATTCCAACACACTAGAAGGATATAATATATCTTTTTTGAATAGTGAACATTCTTTTCTTCCTTCCATTTTATCCCATTCACTGGTACTGACATTGATACTGGAAAATTTGTTTCCTTTATTTTGTCCCAGCGAGGATCTGAACGAGTCGCACATACACCCTAGTACATGTTCCTCGGCGCTGAGGACATCCCCGAAGAGCGGGGGATTTCGTGACATTTCTAATTGGCTGTCTTGTGTTTCTAATAAGTTGTTTAATAGTTGGCATGTTGAATCATA